ACTCATAGTGGTTGCTAGTGGACTGAGAATTTTAATTTCACTAGTGAATGAATATAGGCTCAAAATAAACTAAATGGGTTTATTTATATTGCATAAATATCAATCAATGCAATGAATTGTTTCAAGGCCGGGCCTAATTACCCTTTTCGAGAACTTCTTGATCCCCTCTTTCCATATTTTATTTATCGTTTGTTAATTTCCTGGTTTAGTGTGATAGGCATATCACATCTTATCTTAACAATGAATGAAAGTGGGAGAAATTTAATGAAGTTCAATCCTTTTTCTGGCAGACAACTCACTCCTCGAAATATATACCTTCATATTTTTTCTATGAAATATATTATATATTTCATATTATCCTTATATTGACAATTTCAACAAACTGTTCATACTATGAGCATAGTATGATGGCGTTCGGGCAAGCATGCCCCCATCGTCTAGTGGTTCAGGACATCTCTCTTTCAAGGAGGCAGCGGGGATTCGACTTCCCCTGGGGGTAGGGTACTACGAAAGGAAGTTGATCATGGATTATCAATAGATTGAGAATTGATTTGTCCGGGGTCGATGCCCGAGCGGTTAATGGGGACGGACTGTAAATTCGTTGGCAATATGCCTACGCTGGTTCAAATCCAGCTCGGCCCAAGGATTCGCTGAGCCAAGATCACATTATATAATCCTATAGCTAGCTATAGAAAGAATAAGAAAAAAACTTTCAGATATACCCCTCTTTTTTGTTCTCATAAATGCTGATCTTTTTAATAATCTAGATTCATATCACGATCTGGAAGTCTAAAGAAAAGAGCAAAGAACCGAAAAGACTCTTTTTGTTCATTGTTCATTGAACGAGGGATTCTCAATCGTTTTGGCAATAACAAAAGGCTTAAATTAATCCATAACACCTTATTTTTATTTTTGGGGGATTGTAGTTCAATTGGTCAGAGCACCGCCCTGTCAAGGCGGAAGCTGCGGGTTCGAACCCCGTCAGTCCCGACAGACCCAATAAAAACTTTGACTTTTCTATGAAAGGGGCGATGAAAGAGGGATAAGGAGCATAATTTTTAGATCATTAAAAAAACGGAGCAGAATTTAGAACTTAACTCTGTCCTTCTTTCCATTTCCCCTCGATTCTTTGTTTGTATTTGTAACCAATGGAAGCGGAAACGCAGTTAGATGATATTTCATCAGATGCTTGTACCGGAAAGGCGAGAGTTTTTTTCGAAAAATAATGAAAAAAAAGGCATTTTTTTATTTGATTAGAAAGATTCGGTATGTATAAAAGATCTTCCTATGTTATACTATTCAATTCTGGACGGTGAATCGATTTGCTAGCTCAGATATTGTTAGTCACGATATTGGGCCGAGTCAATATCATTATCATCGAGATGTCATCCCATTGAATTTACAGGCGAAAGGTTTATCATCTCTATGGGATTAAATCCCGAGTTATTGTGAAGTAAAAAAAAACGAAAGATGAGATTATGGAAGTAAATATTCTTGCATTTATTGCTACTGCACTGTTCATTCTAGTCCCTACTGCTTTTTTACTTATCATATATGTAAAAACAGTCAGTCAAAATAATTAAGTTGAATGAAACTTGACTTCGGAGTTCTTAGCAAGGATTCCCTTTTTTCTTTTTCGTCTTAAATGAAATGAGCGGACTAGAATCCGCAGTATTCTATGAGATCGGATAGTATGGTAGAAAGAAATATATGACTCTTTTCTTTCTACCATACTCTTTTTTTTTAGTATTAGATAGTTAAAAAAGCGAACTCAATTTCGTAGTACCCTTAGAGTCCACTTCTTCCCCATACTACGAGTGAAAGGGAAAATGTAAAGACTACCATTAAAGCAGCCCAAGCGAGACTTACTATATCCATGTGACTTGTGTCCCCTATCTCTATGAATATGCAGGAATTATTCCATTATTGCTCACTAATAATAGTGGAATCAATGGTGCAGAGTCAAAAAAAAGGGGGGTGTTCTGCACCAACACTATTGATAAACTAATTCACTAAACCCATTTATTCTTAATATGATTTATAGTAGAATCGGGAAACATTAAGCCCAAGCAAAATAACAACAGGTAGTGACGTCCTTCCAAGTATCGAGGGGATGTTACTAATAGAACATGTAAGATAATAAAATATCCAGTGTTTTTTTTTTCGCCCTTCCTAAATAAAAAATAAAAGGCATAAAAATAGGGAATCAAGACGGATCGCTATCCATCACAATCACAGACCTCCATTCCCCATTTGATCTAATCCTTACCCTCTCCCGATTCTGTCTTTTAAATAATCATAAACTAGTCTAGTCTTGACTAGGACTAAGGTTACTGAATAGAAAAAGAAAAAAAGTGCCAATCTAATTCAAGTAGACACTACAGTAGTAGTGGAAGGGCTATCAAGACTTACCGATCACTCTAATCTTTTCTTTTGGTGAATCCTTGGCGCAAGTATTTACAGCCCTCGACAGATGTTTAGAATAAAAGAAGTATCAAAA